AAACGACTACAATGGAGAAAACAAAAGAATTATATATAAATGAATAAAAAACAAATGGAAATAACAATTTGAATTGAATAAATATATTTATATTTAAATTTTAAATAGATAAAGCTAAAAAAATATAATAAGAGAAAATATTCTAATAATAATAAATAATAATAAATTATATTATATAATTATATATTATATAAATAATAAATAAGAGAAAAGAATTCAAAAAACTACGGACTTGGATTGGCACTATAGAGATAATCAACATAGATAGACATAAAAGATGTAGGCGAAAGAATAAATTTAGGAAGAAGTAGAAAAAAATATATCAGGTTTATTCAATCCATAAATATAAATAACTAAAAAAAACTTAATCCCCTTTTTTTATTTTATTTGTTCATAGAATTGCAACAAAATCACCCCATTGATGGGGTAATGTACAAATTTTTATTTATAGTATATAGTATAGAACCAATTAGTTCATTTAGTCACTTGATTGATCTTTTTTCTATTCATCTTAGATCAATTTATATCAATAAAATAAAAATATATTTTTGTCGTTATCGAAGACGGAATTTTAAGGTAATAAGTGTAGTATGAATAGAACAAGAGAGGGGGGAAATAATAAAGAAAAGGTTAGCCAAAACTATATACAAGTTATCCACACCCTCTTTTTTTTTATTTAATTAATGGAATTTCGGTTATTGATTAAGGTGAAGTTCCGTAAAAACCCCTGCCTTCTTTAAAATATCATGAACAGTTCCTGTAGGTTGAGCACCCTTTTCAAGGAAATATAGAATAGCAGGAACATTTAAATGGGTTTGATTCTTTATCGGATCATAAAAACCCACTTTACGAAGATCTCTTCCTTCTCTTCGGGATCGAACATCAATTGCAATGATTCGATAAACGGCTCATTGGGATAGATGTAAATTAACAATACCCCCCCCCAGAACCGTATAAGAAGTTTTCTCCTCGTACGGCTCGAGGAAATTCAAAGTTATGTATAGAATTCTAATTAATGTCAAATAGATCCATAGATTATTAAATCAATTAGACTATGATTTAAATACTTTTTTCTTATTCTTTTTTGAAAAAAAAAAACTCATTCTTATCCCCATAACTCAAGTTGGATAACTCTCACTCAAAGGAAAACAACCCTTAAAGCTTAAGCATTTCATTTATTGAGTGGTCTCTAACCCCTTTATTTTTGCCTGTCTCCTTTAGAATCTATTTCGATTCTTCATTCTGATCTAGTTTAGTTATTGAGACAATTGAAAAAGATTTTTCCTTGTTCCGGGATCCTTTATCCTTGCCTTGAATCATTGGGTTTAGACATTACTTCGGTGATCTTTAATCGTTTCAAAATGGCAGCAACATACCATTTTTTTTGATTTATTTTTATCAAAGAATCATATAAATAATGGATTCTCGCGTGATACACTTTTGATCAAATTTGACGTTTGAATTTGAAACTTGGTTAAATTGGATCCTTTCGATTTCTATACCGAACATATACTTACGAAGTAGTTTTAACTTATTGATTGACACTAACCCTAGATCTCTGCCCTTGATAAATGAATCAATACTTTCTACTCGAGCTCCATCATGTACTATTTACATCAAAACCCTAAAAAAATGAGAGCTCTAGTGGAACAGAACAAACGATGTCGAGTCAAGAGCATCTTCATTCCTATATAATATAAAATGGTGGGTGTAAGAATCCACAGTGGATCATGTCCTTCAAGTCGCACGTTGCTTTCTACCACATCGTTTTAAACGAAGTTTTACCATAACCTCTAATTTCTTGGAACTGGTATGTAATTGATTCATTTATGGAATCATGTATAGTCATTGGTTTAGTTGGTCCATAGTAATCTATACTCTTATGCCATGAGTAGTTTTTGAAAAAGTCTTAGCAATAATTCAATTTATTTAAACCCATATTTTATTGTATATATTGGATCAATAATATTTTTTTTGTATGAGTGCAATGGAGATTTTTTTTTAATTTCTATAAATGAAGAAATAATTAATTACGAATAATTAAGAATCCCCATTTTTCAATTTCTTCATAGAATGGATTCACGAGTTTCACACTTCTTCGAGTAGCAAGGACTCATAAGAAATCATTAAAAAGATTTAATTGATTGAAAATTTCCTACCTCAATATTATTATTTGAATAAAGTTTTGTAATAAAAAAGGATTTATTACATTTCATTATCATAAATAAATGCATATTCGGATTAACCCATCAATGATTTGAAACAAGTAGATAGATCAAAAATAAAAATCTTTTTCACAAAAATAGCAATAAAACGATAAAAATACATAATAACAATACATATCAGCATTTTCTGCCGAGTTTATTTAACTTAAGAGACTCAATAATCTTTCCCTAAAATAAAGTGAAAAAGATGTATGAATAACCTCTGTCTGAATTGTTACTTGGATTTACAATTATTCATTACAGACAAACACAAAATACGAAAAAATGAGGTGAAAAGAAATACATAATATGTTACATATGTAACTTGATTCTTTGTTAATCAGATTCGTACAGATATTAAAATTGATATCTTCCATTATGGATTAACTCCTATCTACCCCCCCAATTATATAGAGTAGATGCATCATAAATCAAAAAAGGATCCTACGGGGGACTGGACTAGTTTCGGAGGTGCTAGACTATCTTGTATAAGGCCAAAGTCAAACAGATCTAGATTAAACGATTGTTCCTACCTATTTTTTTGATTTTACTCTAAATTTGAGTACCCTAAATCGGTCTTAAGAGACTTAAGACCATTGATTGAATTCCATTAGTGCCAAAAACACAAGACCTTCGTGTTTCTAATTCATAAATCCACAGAAAAAAAAAATAATCGGGTTTCACACACCATTTAAGGGATAGAGAATAAGAGAGGCTTTCGCATTTCGATTTTAAATGCATCATTATAAGAAAATAAGAAAGAACAACCACATTCTATCTATATCTAATACTAGACTTTTAAGCATAAGGTTGTTTAAAAGGGCAATCTTTAGTCTGATATGATATCGAATATTTTTCTATTTCTATAGATCTTATAATATACTATTATATATATAATATGCATACTCTGGGACGGAAGGATTCGAACCTCCGAATAGCGGGACCAAAACCCGTTGCCTTACCACTTGGCCACGCCCCATTTATATTCAACACTAATAAACAGTAATATTGGTAGTGGTTGGTCGTCAATTCCAGTCGAAATATTTATAGAAAAAATTAGCTTGTTGCTCGGATTTTGATACGTTTATAGATCTAATTAAACTGAATTTATTGATCATTACATATAATTCCATTAAGATATTGTATGAAAGTAGGATTTCTTCTATTCTCTTTTTATTTGAGAATTGAAGGATTTTTGATTGGCTGAGTTCAAATCAAAGAAAGGTTTTTTGACCTACTTTATGTTATTAATTTTTCCCTTATCCCTTATATCATAGCAATAATAGGGGATTAATAACTCAATAAAATCAAAAGAAATACAATTATCTTCAAGAACAAAGAAAAAAAAAATTGTTATGCTTAATATCTTAAGTTTCATCGGTATCTGTCTTAATTCTTTCCTTTATTCAAGTAGTTTTTTCGTCGCCAAATTGCCTGAGGCCTACGCTTTTTTGAATCCAATAGTAGATGTTATGCCAGTAATACCTCTATTCTTTTTTCTATTAGCTTTTGTTTGGCAAGCTGCCGTAAGCTTTCGATAAGATTTTTAATACTGTCCGAGACAAATTCATGATTTACTAGAAAAAAAAAGATTCTAACTAGTTATAAGATCAGATAAGTCGTACATACAGTCTGAACCTTTGAGTTGAGTCCAATATTGAAATTCTTCTATAGCTGTGATAAATCGGGATCACTCTCATTTTCTTATTCTTACTTTTTTCCATTGAACGACCCTGTTAGAGTCCCCCACAATATATAATTGTGGGTATGAAATCCAATTTTTAGTAATGAACGACTCAACTCTTAAAAATTTTTCCTATTTCTAGAAATCACTTCACTGCATTTCTTGGTGTCAAAATAGGTTAAAATAGAGAATCTATTCTCTTTTTTTTTTTTAATGATCTTGGAGATTGTGTAATGCTTACTCTCAAACTATTTGTTTATACAGTAGTAATATTCTTTGTTTCTCTCTTCATTTTCGGATTCCTATCTAATGACCCGGGACGTAATCCGGGACGTGAAGAATAAAAAAAAATAATATTTTTTTTCCTTGCTTGATTTTGAAATGTTCTTAAAATTTTATCTATTCCACATCTTTCCTCAACTATAAAAAAATACCAAGTAATTGACAGAAACGGAAAGAGAGGGATTCGAACCCTCGGTACAAAAAACTCGTACAACGGATTAGCAATCCGACGCTTTAGTCCACTCAGCCATCTCTCCCCAAATTGAAAAAGGATAATTACTATGATACGTTGTATAAAAAATAGAAAATGAAGGCTTGAAAAAAGCCCTTCTTTATCTCTCTTTATTATCTTTATCTACCCTTATTATATAGATATATAATTATATACATATATAATTATATCGATATATATAATTATCTAGATATATCGAATATATAATTATCTAGATATATCGATGGATATCTATAAAATCGATAAAAACTTTTATCAGCAATTCCATTTAGATAAATTAGATAAAGTAAGGGCTCAAAAGAAAAGATATCTCCAATCCTAATATATAAATAATACCAATATATTAAAGATTACTAAAAATATATATTTATAAATCAAAATAAAGTACCTCTTTTATTTTATCCGAAAAGTCCTTTTCTTTTTATTTCCACGGCCTGGCCTGGTCAGTACCTAGCCGGGCTTTTTTTGTTCCAATGAATCGTAGATAAAATTATTTATTTGATTTGAAAACACAAAATGTTTTTGAAACAAAAAAAATCGAAACAACAAGAATCATAAGAAGAATTATTATTTCGATTCCTATGATACAGAAAAAGAT